AATTTGGTAGGTGGGTGCATTGGTTTATGAAGTGTATCATTATTTTTATGTTGTTTAATTTGTCAATATAAAAATATGGGGGGGGTGTTGATTGTTGTGTGTATTTTTATATTGATTAAATTTGATGATTACATCGTTTGTTTTGTTGACGTTTGTTAGGTTAAAATGGGGGAAAAATAGAGGAAGATAAAGTACAAACTAATGAATGGTTAATGGTTTGATTAGTGTAGGCAAAAGTCATATAAAAATGATCGTTTGTTTTGTTAAAATGACAAAAATAAAAATAAACGATAAAAAAAAGGGTAAAAATAAGAGTTTAAGTACAAGTTCCTAGAATGGGAAATAAAGAGAAATATGTCCGGTGACCATTACATTATTGGCTACTATATAGGTAGCTGGGGGACCCACCATGAATGGGGTAAAAGTGCATCAGTGTCAAGTTTGAGACGACCTTATCCATACAACCATGACACTAGGTACATTACGGGCGCCGTCCGTTCGCATGTCATGTGATGTACACGTCAAGAGGAAGATATCTCCTGCTACGCACTAGAAGGGCTTATTGAAGAGACCCCAAAAAGAAAACTAGTCTAGGGGAGGTCGGATGCCGCGATTACGAGGCAAAGTGAGGAGTATTCATCCGACCACTTGCATCTGTGAAGAGCGAGTGAGAAGGAATAAAGCAAGTTATGGCCCTGAAATAGGAACCAGAGGCGCAAAAGCGCAAGTTGTGCGAGGGTGTAGGGGGAAAGTATGGTCCTGAAGCTGGTCGCTGAGGGCAGAACAGACGTCGAGTAGCTCGGTTCTCGTGAGGATTACGATTAATAAATAACCAGGCTCTCTGGCTTGTGAGTACCTGAAAGTTGTTGGTGAAGAACTTGGATTGTGGAGGTGGACTGGAACTTATGGGCGAGTGGATTCATGTATGAACTAGGATATTCCTCGTTTACTGGACTGGGTTATGCATAGGTAAACATTACCGACCTCGGGCGACGCTTGTCTTGTGTCACTAGGTAGGATGTCTTGGGTTTACTGTACTTGAAATAGGAATGTGCCTAGAAGGGTTACCACCCGATCAAGGTATTTCTGGGCTGTGATATGTGATTTCTGTTGGTTCTGGCATTACTCGATATGTGAAATATCCTACATTAATATCATGTCTGATGTGGACAAGAATTGTATGCAAAGTAATACATACCTAAATAAACCATGTAAAAACATGGGGGGGTAGGGGGGGTAGTTGGATGTTCCTGTAGTTAAATTGTTATAACGGTGGTTTTTCAGGCCATAGATCCTGGTTAATGTCCAGGCAGGAATTTATGATAAGTTTTGTACTATTTATAAGTCTATGCTTTGTATTGGGAGGGTTAGCGGTTGCGTCTAACCCTTCTCCTCATTATGGGGTTGTGGGTCTGGTTGTGGCTTCCATTGCGGGATGTGGGTGATTAGTTAGTTTAGGGGTTTCTTTCATGTCTTTGGTGTTGGTGATGGTATATTTAGGTGGGATGCTGGTGGTGTTCGTTTATTCTGTGGCTTTGGCGGCTGATCCTTATCCGGAGTCTTGAGCGAGCCTGCGGGTTGTAAGCTATGGCTTAGGAATGGGATTAGTTGTCGGCGTGGGGGTTGTTGTAGGGGGGTTTTATGGTACTGATATTGGGGTGGAAACGGTTAATAATATGGGTCTGTCTTGAGTTCGGTTGGATTTTAGTGGAGTAGCGATATTTTACTCGCTCGGGGCGGGGCTGTTTTTAATTGCTGGGTGAGGCTTATTATTAACGCTGTTTGTGGTACTGGAGCTTGTGCGGGGGTTATCTCGGGGGGCAATTCGGGCGGTTTAGAATAGCGCCAGAAAGTAGTTTAGTTGAGAATACCAGCTTTGGGAGCTGGTGACAAAGGTTCGACCCCTTTCTTTCTGATTAATGTAAAACTCTAAGAAGATGTATAGTCTTCAATCTTTGGTTTACAAGACCAATGTTTTTATAAACTATTAGAGTTAGTTAAAGTTTGAGTATTTTATTTTCTAGTACACTTGCAATGGGGAACAGGACTAGAAGAATTAGGAAGTAGGAGAACGAGGCTAGTTGGCCAATGATGATGAATGGGTGTTCCACTGGTTGGCTGCCTACTCATGTTAGAATGAGGATGTTAGCTACTAGGGTTCAGAATAGGATTTGTGATAGAGGTCGGAAAGTTATTGAGCGTTGTTTGGATTTGTGGAGTAGGGGGATTAGGAATAGGACTAGAATTGAAGCTGCTAGGGCTAATACGCCTCCTAGTTTGTTGGGGATTGATCGTAGAATAGCGTATGCGAATAGGAAGTATCATTCAGGTTTGATATGTGGAGGGGTAGCTAGGGGGTTGGCCGGTGCGAAATTTTCTGGGTCTCCTAGCATGTTTGGGGAAAATAGTGCTAGAGCAGCTAATAGGGCTAGTATTAGGGCGAATCCTAGAATGTCTTTGATGGAGTAGTAAGGGTGGAATGGGATTTTATCGCAATCCGATGGGATGCCTAGGGGGTTGTTTGAGCCTGTTTCGTGCAGGAAAGTAAGGTGGACTAATGTTAGTCCTGCGATCAGGAAGGGCAGGAGGAAGTGGAGAGCAAAGAATCGAGTGAGTGTTGGATTGTCGACTGAGAATCCTCCTCAGGCTCATTCTACTAATGTTTGGCCGATGTATGGGATGGCTGAGAAGAGGTTAGTAATAACGGTAGCTCCTCAGAATGATATTTGTCCTCAAGGTAGGACGTACCCTACGAAGGCAGTTGCTATTAGTATTAGGAGTAGGATAATACCAACATTTCAGGTTTCTTTGTTTATGTATGAGCCGTAGTAGAGTCCTCGGCCAATGTGTAGGTAGATGCAGATGAAGAAGAATGAGGCTCCGTTTGCATGTAGGTTTCGGATTAGTCATCCGAATTGGACGTCTCGGCAGATGTGGGCTACGGAGCTGAAAGCTAGGGAAGTGTCCGCTGTGTAATGTATAGCTAGTAGCAGACCTGTAGTGATTTGTATGATTAGGCAGATGCCTAGTAAAGATCCGAAGTTTCATCAAATAGAGATATTTGATGGAGTAGGAAGATCGATTAAAGCATCGTTGATGGTTTTTATGATGGGGTGGTTTTTACGTAGATTGAGGGCCATTGTCTTGATTCTGTACGTTGATATCAGTATGATTAGGATTGATAAAGCGAATGTTCCTAGATATGATTTAATTAAGCCGGTATGTAAAGTGGTAGCAGTTTTTGATGCTATTACTTGTAGGTTTGCTAGTCCTTCCGGACCTAGCATTTTGTATCAAGATAGGTCGATTAGGTGCGAAGAAATATTCTGGCCCCCGCTCAGTAGGCTAGTTGTGCTAAATCGATGGACGAGCGGGTTAAAGTAACCTAGGGCTGTGGAGAAGTCTGAGAAACGGTTTCGTTTAGGGGAGATTAGTGTTTGTGATACTTTTGAGAGTTCTAGGGCTAGGGCAGCTCCTAGTAATGTGACTGTAAGGGCTGTTAGTTTGATGGATAATGGCATAGTTAATGGTGGGGTTTTTGTAGGGAGGATGTAGGAGGTAATTAGAAGGCCTGCTACAATGCTTCCTACTGCCAGGCGAGTGATTGAAGATAAAATTGCTGGGTTATTTTCGTTTATTGCAGTAAGTGGGGGAATTCGTACGAAGCCCGTTTGGACTAGTAGGGTCATTCGTAGTGTGTAGATTGCAGTGAATGATGTAGCTAGTAGGGTGAGGGTGAGGGCTCAGGCATTTAGGTAGGATGTGCTGAGGCTTTCAATAATTTGGTCTTTTGAGTAGAATCCTGCTAGGAAGGGAGTTCCTATGAGGGCGAGGTTTCCAATTGTTAGGCATGAGGTAGTTGTTGGTAGTATTTTTTGGAGGCCTCCCATTTTTCGGATGTCCTGTTCTCCGTTTAAGTTGTGAATGATAGATCCAGAGCACAGGAATAGTATAGCTTTGAAGAATGCATGGGTTGAAATATGGAGGAAGGCTAGTTGGGGAAGGTTTAGTCCGATTGTGACTATTATTAGGCCTAGTTGGCTGGATGTGGAAAAGGCAATGATTTTTTTGATGTCATTTTGTGTTAGAGCGCATGTGGCTGCAAATAGTGTAGATAAAGCTCCTAGGCATAAGCATAGGGTGAGAGCGGTGGGGTTGTTGTTAAATAATGGGTGGGTTCGGATTAGTAGGAAGATTCCGGCTACTACTATTGTGCTGGAGTGGAGTAGGGCGGATACGGGGGTAGGGCCTTCTATGGCAGCTGGAAGTCATGGATGAAGGCCGAATTGGGCTGATTTAGCTGTTGCAGCTATAATTAGGCCTAAAATTGGGAGTGTTGGGATTTGGTTTGTGGATAGGATTTGTTGGATTTCTCAGGTATTTGTGTTGATTGCTAGTCATGCTATGCATATGATTAATCCGACATCTCCTACTCGATTGTATAGGACAGCTTGTAGGGCAGCGGTATTGGCTTCTGCTCGTCCGTGTCATCAGCTGATTAGGAGGAATGATATGATTCCTACTCCTTCTCATCCGATGAATAGGACGAATAGGTTGTTTGAGGTAATTAAGATTAGCATAGCAATTAGGAAAAGAAGTAGGTATGTGAAGAATTTTGTAATATATGGGTCTGAGGCCATATATCATGTTGCGAACTGTAGAATGGATCAGGAGACAAATAGAGCGATTGGGAAGAAGGTTAGGGAGTAGAAGTCTATCGTAATACTGATTGGGATTTTAAAGTTTGTGATGAATTTTCATTCTCATAGGAGAGCGAGGCTTTCTGTTCCTGAGTGGAGAAAAATTGTTATTGGGATGAGGCTGATCAGGAATGAGGTTTTAACGGTTTTTACGATAGTTATTGGGGTGTTTTTGAGTTTATTTGATAGAAGTGGGAAGATTAGAGGGGTGGATAGAGTTGCTAGGGTCAGTAGTATGAATGTGTTCAGGATTAGTGGTATATCCATTACTTTCACTTGGATTTGCACCAAGGTTACTGGTTCCTAAGACCATTGGATTACTGCTATCCTTTGAAAGTAAGAGGACTGAGGTTTTATACTCAGACTCAAGAATTAGCAGTTCTTGTTGATTAAATCTCCTCTCGGTAAGTAAGAAGGGTTTAACTTCTATTTTTAGAATCACAGTCTAATGTTTTGGTTAAAACTATACTTGCATATCGGAATGCCTGAGATGAGCTCTGGTTTTAGGATGAGGAGAGTTATGGGAATTACGTGCAGGGTTATTAGGAGATGTTCTCGTGTGGAGGAGTTTTGAATTGAAGTAATGTGGGATGGTAAAGCTCCTCGTTGTGTCATTGTTAGTATGTATAAGGTGTATGAGGCAGTTAGTAGAATAGTGGTTCCTGTTAGAATAATTGTCAGTGGGGATCAGTGGAATAGGGTAATTACGATCGTTAGTTCTGCTATAAAGTTAGTTGTTGGTGGTAGTGCTATATTTGTTAGGTTAGCTAGGAGTCATCAGGTGGCTATTAGAGGTAGGAGTGGTTGGAGTCCTCGTGTCAGTAGGAGGATACGGCTATGCGTTCGTTCATAATTTGTGTTGGCTAGGCAAAATAGTATAGAGGACGTGAGTCCATGGGAAATTATTAGTATTATAGCGCCTGAGAAGGCTCATTGGGTTTGTATTATACCTGCGGCGACAACTAATCCTATATGGCTTACGGAGGAGTAAGCAATTAGTGATTTTAGGTCGATTTGTCGTAGGCAGATTGCGCTTGTTATAACTGCACCTCATAATGCTAGTGTAATAAATGGGTAGTAGAGGTTATTTGTGGACGGGTTAATTAGAATAGTAACTCGTATGATTCCATATCCGCCTAGTTTTAGCAGTAAGGCAGCGAGGAGTATAGATCCTGCAATTGGGGCTTCTACGTGGGCTTTTGGGAGTCATAGGTGGAGGCCGTATAGTGGGGATTTTACTATGAAAGCAAGAAGAAGGGCTATGCTAGATATTAGTCCAGTTCAAGAAGCATTTATTGTTGGGTGGGAAAGTTTTAGTATTGGGAAGTAGAGGGTGCCAATTTGGTTGTGAAGATGGAGAATAACAATTAGTAGAGGCAGTGAGCTAATGAGAGTGTAGAATAGTAAGTAAATGCCTGCGCTTAGTCGTTCTGGTTGGTTTCCTCATCGTGTAATGAGGATTAGTGTAGGAATTAAGGTTGCTTCGAATGCAATATAGAATAGTATTAGTTCTGAAGCTGAAAAAGCTAGTAGGATAAATGGCTGCACTGCAACGATTGTTGCGATGAAAATTCGTTTACGTACAATGGGTTCTTTTTCTAGGTGATTTTGGCTTGCTATGAGTATCAGTGGTAGTAGTCAGCAGGATAGAACTAATAGGGGAGAGGAAATTTGGTCAATTGAGGTTCAGTGAGTTAGGCCTTTGCTTGGGTAGTATGTTGGAGCTAGTCATTGTAGGCTCACAGCGGCGATTAGGAGACTGTAGGCAGTGGTGTTGGTCCATAGGTATTTGTATGGAGAGAGGAGGGCGGTGGGTAGGAGTATAATGGTTGGGATGATGATTTTTAGCATTGTAGGAGGTTAAAGTTGTGTAGGTGGTCTGAGCCGTGGGTTCGGGTGGAAGCGACTAGGAGGGCTAGTCCTGTGCCTGCTTCACAGGCGGAAAATGCCAGTATGAGAATGGGTAGAATTGTAGCGGACGATGTTTGGGTTTGGATAGGTCATATGGATAGGGCGACGTACATGGATAGTATCATGCTTTCTAAACATAGGAGTGCTGATACTAGATGTGTTCGGTGAAATGCTAGGCCTAGGCTGCTTAAGGTGAAAGCTGAGATAAAGCTTAGATGTAGGGTAGACATTAAGAAAGTTATAGGGTGTGAGCTATAATTTGTTGAGTCGAAATCAACTGTCTTAATTAGACTAACTTTCTGTTATTCTGCTCATTCTAATCCTCCTTGGATTCATTCATAAATTAAGCCTAGGGTAAGGAGAAGGATGAGGATAGAAGCTCATATTAAAGTGGCGGTGGGGTCTTGTAGCTGGATGGCTCATGGTAGGGGTAGTAGTAGGGCAATTTCTAGATCGAATAGTAGGAAAAGAATCGCTACTAGGAAAAATCGAATTGAAAATGGCAGCCGGGCGGACCCTAGTGGGTCAAACCCGCATTCGTATGGCGATAGTTTTTCTGGGTCTGGGTTTGTTTGGGCCAGTCAGAAGTTTAGTGCAGTTAGGGCAATACTTAGGGTTAGTGATAGGATCATTATGAATAAAACTATGTTCATTACTCTTCTCTGGGCTTAAACCAGATTCTAGAGATTGGAAGTCAATTGTAATGAATATACTAGAAGAGTAAGATCCTCATCAGTAGATAGTTATATAAAGGAATAGTCATACGACATCTACGAAGTGTCAGTATCAGGCTGCTGCTTCAAACCCAAAGTGGTGTTTAGGTGTAAAGTGGTATTTGATTAGACGTAGGAGGCAGACTAGAAGGAATGTAGAGCCGATGATTACGTGGAGACCGTGGAATCCGGTTGCGACGAAGAAGGTAGAGCCGTATACTCCATCGGCGATGGAGAAAGGGGCTTCGTAGTATTCTATGGCTTGGAGGGCGGTGAAGTAGAATCCTAGGAGGACTGTTAGAGTGAGGGCTTGGATTGCTTGTTTGCGTTTAGCTTCTATGATGCCATGGTGGGCTCATGTAACTGTAACCCCTGAAGTTAGAAGAATGGCGGTATTTAGTAGGGGGACGTCTATTGGGTCTAGGGGCTTGATTCCTACTGGTGGTCATTGCCCTCCTAGTTCTGGTGTAGGAGCCAGGCTGGAGTGGAAGAAGGCTCAAAAGAACCCTAGAAAGAAAAATGCTTCTGATGTAATAAATAGGACTATTCCATATCGTAGTCCTTTTTGAACTATAGGTGTGTGGTGGCCTTGGAATGTGCTTTCTCGTACAATATCACGTCATCACTGGAACATGACCAGGGCGGTAGAAGTTAGTCCAATGATTAACAGGTATGGGGAGTTGAAGTGGAATCACATAGTTAGTCCTGAGGTGGTAAGTAGGGCGGCGGCGGCTCCTAAAATGGGTCATGGGCTTGGGTCGACTATATGAAAAGAGTGTGCTTGGTGTGCCATTTGAATTTAAATGTTTTCTTGTAAGTACAGGCTTAGTAGTAAAACAAACACGTAGGCTTGGATTATAGCTACTGCTACTTCTAGAATGGTTAGTAGGAATAAGATTAGGAGAGTTAGGAATGAAACTGCTGGTATGATTGAGACTAGGACGACTGTGGCTGTGGAGATGAGTTGGATTAGTAGGTGGCCTGCTGTAAGATTGGCTGTTAGACGTACTCCTAGTGCGAGTGGTCGGATTAGTAGGCTGGTAGTTTCAATTAAAATTAGGGCTGGAATTAGTGGGGTTGGGGTCCCTTCTGGTAGTAAGTGTCCTAAAGAAATCGATGGTTGGTTACGTAGGCCTGTGAGCAGGGTAGCTAGTCATAGGGGGAAGGCTAGGGCTAGGTTTATTGATAGTTGAGTGGTTGGGGTAAATGTATATGGTAGGAGTCCTAGTAGGTTAACCGTTAATAGGAATATTATGAGAGACGTTAGAATTAAGGCTCATTTGTGGCCTTTTTTGTTCAGTGGTATTATTAGCTGTTTTGTAATTATGTTGATTAGTCATAGTTGTAGGGTTGAGAAGCGGCTGGTGATTCACCGGTTATTTTGTGAGGGGATTAGTAGAGCTGGGAATGTTATTGAGATTAGGATTAATGGGATACCTAGTAGGGATGGACTCGAAAATTGGTCGAAGAAACTTAGGTTCATGGTCAGGTTCACGGTTTGGTATCTGGGATTGTTGGGGCTTTGCTAGATACTTGGTTTGTGGATAGGAAGGATAGGATTTTGGGTTGGATGATCATGGAGTAAGTTATTCATGAAATTAGCATGATAAAGAATCATGGGTTTGGATTTAACTGGGGCATATCATTAAGGAGGGTATATTTCCCTCTTTCTCTAGCTTAAAAGGCTAGCGCTGGTTCATAGCTTCTTAATGATTGAGATGAGAGTAGGGAGGATCAGTTCTCGAATACAGGGAGTGGGACGGATTCAACCACAATTGGTATAAAGCTGTGGTTAGCTCCGCAGATTTCAGAGCATTGGCCGTAAAATACTCCAGGTCGAGAGGCAGTGAATGAGGTTTGATTGAGTCGTCCTGGGATTGCGTCAGTTTTGACACCTAGGCTTGGGACGGCTCATGAGTGAAGTACGTCGTCGGCAGTTACAATGACTCGGACTGGAGATTCTATGGGGACAACTACGCGGTGGTCTACTTCCAGTAGTCGGAAGTGCCCTAGGGGTAGGTCGGCGGTAGGTGTTATGTAAGAGTCGAATGTAATATCTTTTAGGTCTGTGTATTCATAGGATCAGTATCATTGATGGCCAATGGCTTTTAGGGTGAGATCTGGTTCGTTGATTTCGTCTATTATGTAGAGAATTTGTAGGGATGGGAGAGCGAGTATGATTAGAACTACTGCAGGGAGAATTGTTCAAACTAGTTCAATTGCTTGTGCGTCGACTGTGGTTGATGTAAGTTTTTCAGTGAGTATGAGGGTTAGTAGGTACAGTACTAGAGTGCAGATGGCTAGGGCAGTCATCAGTGCATGGTCGTGGAATTCCACTAGTTCTTCTATGATAGGGGATGAAGCATCTTGGAAGCTGAATTGTGAGTGGTTAGCCATAGTTAAGTGTTGAGGTGTACTGGGTTTTCACCTGTGATTTAGTCTTGACAAGACTATGTAATAATTTTACTAACACCTCTTATAAGAAAGAAGCATAAGTGGTTTGTATGCGGTTGGCTTGAAACCAACATATGAGGGTTCGATTCCTTCCTTTCTTGAACTTGAACAAAGGCTGGTTCTTCGAAAGTGTGGTATGGTGGGGGGCAGCCGTGCATTCATTCAACGTTTGTGCTCATTAATTCAGGTCGTAGGGCTTTACGTTTAGATGCGAATGCTTCTCAAATGATAAATATTAGTATGATTACGGCTGTTAGAGAGATTAGTGAGCCTACTGAAGAGATAGTATTTCATAGCGTATAGGCGTCTGGGTAATCTGAGTATCGTCGTGGTATTCCGGCTAGTCCTAGGAAGTGCTGAGGGAAGAAAGTTAGGTTTACTCCTACAAACATGACTCCGAAGTGAATTTTGGCTCATGTGGAGTGTAGGGTGTATCCGGTGAAAAGCGGGAATCAGTGAGTGAATCCTGCTAGGATTGCAAAGACTGCTCCTATGGATAGAACGTAGTGGAAATGAGCTACTACATAGTATGTATCGTGTAGGGCGATGTCTAAGGAAGAGTTAGCTAGGACAATTCCTGTTAATCCTCCAATAGTAAATAGGAAGATGAATCCGAGGGCTCATAGCATTGGTGGGTCTCATTTGATTGTGCCTCCGTGCAGTGTTGCTAGTCAGCTGAATACTTTAATTCCGGTTGGAATAGCAATAATTATAGTAGCTGACGTAAAGTAGGCTCGTGTATCAACGTCCATTCCTACTGTAAACATGTGGTGGGCTCAGACGATAAATCCGAGGAACCCGATTGATAGTATTGCTCATACCATTCCTATATAGCCGAATGGTTCTTTTTTGCCAGCATAGTATGCTACAACGTGGGAGATGATACCAAATCCAGGTAGGATTAGGATGTATACTTCTGGATGGCCAAAGAATCAGAATAGGTGTTGGTATAGTACTGGGTCTCCTCCTCCCGCTGGGTCGAAGAATGTAGTGTTGAGGTTACGGTCTGTTAGGAGTATAGTGATCCCAGCAGCAAGTACTGGTAGAGATAAAAGGAGTAGAACTGCAGTAATTAGGACTGATCATACGAATAGTGGGGTTTGGTATTGTGATAGAGCAGGAGGTTTTATGTTAATTGCTGTAGTGATGAAATTGATTGCTCCTAGAATTGATGAGATCCCTGCTAGGTGAAGTGAGAAGATGGCTAGGTCGACTGAGGCTCCAGCATGGGCTAGGTTACCAGCTAGGGGGGGGTACACAGTTCATCCTGTTCCTACACCTGCTTCTACTGTTGAAGAGGCTAGTAGGAGGAGGAATGATGGAGGTAGAAGTCAGAAGCTCATATTATTTATTCGTGGGAATGCTATGTCCGGGGCACCGATTATTAGTGGGACTAATCAGTTTCCAAACCCCCCGATTATGATAGGCATAACCATGAAGAAGATTATTACGAAGGCATGAGCTGTAACAATTACGTTGTAAATTTGGTCATCTCCTAGAAGAGCACCGGGTTGTCCCAGTTCTGCTCGGATTAGGAGGCTTAGGGCGGTACCAATCATTCCGGCTCATGCCCCGAAGATTAGGTACAGAGTACCAATGTCTTTGTGGTTGGTTGAGAATAATCATCGGTTAATGAAAGTCACAGGTAAGATGGCTGAGTGTATAAGCGTTAGGCTGTAGTCCTTTTTACAGAGGTTTGATTCCTCTTCTTATCGGCTCTGTAGTGAAGTTCATATTGAGTTGCAAGCTCATTGATGCGCATTAATTATGCGTCGGAGCCTGTTAGGCAGAGGCCTGTTGGTTTGGGCATATAGCTGTTAACTATAGTGTTATGGGATCGAAGCCCATCTGTCTAGTAGTAAAAGTCCTAGCTTAATTAAAGCACCTGAGTTGCATTTAGGAGATGCAGGGTAGTGTCCTGCGGATTTTAACAGAAACTAAGAGGGTTTAACTCTTGTTTAAGGCTTTGAAGGCCTTCGGTTTAAGTGATCCTAAGTTTCTTTTATAGGATGGTAAGGACTATGGGGGAAATTGGTAGCAATGCGAGTGAGATGGTGATTAAGATAGGAATTAGGATGTTGACTGGTTTATTAACATGTCATAGTTTTATGTGGTTTGTAGTGTGGGGGGGAAGTGTGATGGTTGCGCAGTATGCAAGACGGAGGTAGAAGAATAGTCCTAATAGCGATAGAAGTGAGACAATCATTGCTGTTGGGGCTATGTCCTGTTTTGTGAGTTCTTGAATGATGAGTCATTTTGGCAGGAATCCGGTCAGGGGCGGGAGGCCAGCTAAAGATAAGAGGGTAAGTAGGAAGATAGAGCTAAGTGATGGTATTTTTGTTCATGCAGTTATTAATGTAGATAGTTTTAGGACTTTTATTGAGTTTAGGGTGAGGAATACAGCCGCAGTTATTAGGGTGTAAAGGTAGAAGTTTAGCAGAGTTAGTTTGGGGAAGTAGACAATGATAGTAGCCATTCAGCCTAGGTGAGAGATAGAGGAGAAGGCCATAATTTTTCGGGTTTGTGTCTGGTTTAGGCCCATTCATCCACCTACGGCTACGGAAAGAATGCCTATTGTAACTAGTAGGGTGGGGTTAAGTGATTGAGAAGTCATGAAGAGAAGGGTAATTGGTGGGAATTTTATGAGGGTTGAAAGGATAAGTCCAGTGATTAGAGAGGATCCTTGTAGGACTTCTGGGAATCAAAAGTGGAATGGGGCTAGGCCTAGTTTTATTGAAAGAGCTGCAGTTAGGATTGAGCATGATGCTGGGTGGGATATTTGGGTAATGTCCCACTGTCCAGTTTCTCATGCATTTGTTATGCTCGAGAATAGTACTAGGGTAGAGGCAGCAGCTTGTACTAAAAAGTACTTAGTTGCGGCTTCGACGGCCCGCGGGTGGTGGGATTTTGCAATTAGGGGCAAAATAGAGAGCGTGTTAATTTCAAGGCCGGCCCAGGCTATAATTCAATGGTTGCTTGAAATTGTGAGAGTTGTGCCTAGAAGTAAGCTAGCGGTGAAGATTAATTTGGCTTGGGGGTTCATTAATAGGGGAAGGGGTTAAACCATCATTTTCGGGGTATGGGCCCGATAGCTTACTTAGCTGACCCTACTAGGAGATAATATAAAGGAAGTATGAAGGGCTTTGATCCCTTTCGTGTAGGTTCAATTCCTACTTTCCTAAGTGGTAGGAAATGAGAGGACTGGTTACCTCTATGTTCACTTTATCATAGTGACCCTTAAAGTTCAGGCACATTTCCATGAAGTCCTTATGTAGGGTGGTAGACCTGCGTAGCAGATTGGTATGCTAATATGTCATAGGCATAGGGCAAGTGTGAGGGGTAGGAAGTTTTTTCATAAAAGGTGTATGAGTTGGTCATATCGGAATCGTGGGTAGGATGCACGAACTCATAGGAACCCTGCTGAAAGTAGTAGAACTTTTGTAGCTAGGATGACGGGAAATAGTTCTTGAGGGGGGTTGAATAGGCTCGGGTTGAAGAACAGAATGGCGGTTAGTATGTTTATAAGTATGATGTTGGCATATTCTGCTAGAAAGAATAGGGCAAACGGTCCTGCTGCATATTCAACATTGAATCCTGAGACTAGTTCGGATTCTCCTTCTGTGAGGTCAAATGGAGCGCGATTAGTTTCAGCTAATGTTGAAACATATCATATCATGGCTAGTGGTCAGCAAGAGAAGATTAAGTACAATGGTTCTTGGGTAATGGCTAAAGTACTTAGTGTGTAGCTTCCGCTGAGTAAAATGATTGATAGTAGGATAATTGCTAGAGTAACTTCATATGAAATAGTTTGAGCTACTGCTCGTAGTGCACCGATTAGGGCGTATTTTGAGTTGGAGGCCCATCCAGATCATAGAATAGAGTATACTGCTAGGCTTGATATGGTTAGTATGAATAGTAGTCCAAGATTTAGGTCTGCGAGTGGAAATGGGATTGGTAGGGGTGTTCAGATGGAGATTGCTAGTAACAGGGCTAGTATCGGAGTGAAGAAGAACAGGATTGGGGAGGACGTTGATGGTCGGATTGGCTCCTTGATGAATAGTTTGATTCCGTCTGCTACGGGTTGGAGTAGGCCGAATGGCCCTACAACGTTGGGTCCCTTTCGGCCTTGTATGTAGCTTAGGATTTTTCGTTCTACTAGAGTTAGAAAAGCTACTGCAATTAAGATTGGGACGGCGTAAGATAGGGCTATAATGAGATTAATTAGAATGGGGTAGTTGGTCATTAGAGAAAAGCTAGGGAGAGGATTTGAACCTCTGATTTAAAGGACTTAAGCCTTTTGCATTTTCCGAGCTCTGCCACGCTAGCTGGTCCTTTTCTAGGATTTTGTTATGGTGTGATGGCCTTTCGTAATTTAGTTGGGTTCATTACTTATGGCGAAGGCTTGCCTGTAGTATTGGCCTTACTTTTCCTGTCCTTTCGTACTGGGAAGAGTTGATCATAGATAGAAACCGACCTGGATTGCTCCGGTCTGAACTCAGATCACGTAGGACTGTTAATCGTTGAACAAACGAACCCTTAGTAGCTGCTGCACCACTAGGATGTCCTGATCCAACATCGAGGTCGTAAACCTCCTCGTCGATATGGACTCTTGGAGGAGATTGCGCTGTTATCCCTGGGGTAGCTTGGTCCATTGATCAATTATATTGGGTCTGGATGCTATTAGCACGTTGAGTGGTTGCTCTTGGTCTAGAGTTATGGTCCAATTTTTGGAGGATTTGTTTTTCTCCAAGGTCGCCCCAACCGAAAAATGCAGGCCAGTTCCTTTTATGTGCGTAAACCCAGTGGGTGTGTATGTGGTTTAGGGTGGCTGCTGATTTTTAAGTTCCACAGGGTCTTCTCGTCTTATGTGGTTATCCCTGCTTTTGCACAGGGAGATCAATTTCACCGATTGCCCGCAAGAGACAGTTAAGACCTCGTTTAGCCATTCATACAAGTCCCGATTTATGAGACAATTGATTGCGCTACCTTTGCACGGTTAGGATACCGCGGCCGTTGAACACTGAGTCACTGGGCAGGCATCACCTTCAATACTTGTTTGTTGTTTGCTGAAGGCTATGTTTTTGGTAAACAGTCGGGTCTTGGCGTGTTTGCCTAGTTCCTTTTGCAGGTTTTAATCTTTCTTAACGGACGCTCCTCTGTCGGGTTAACAATATACTTGATACTCTGCTTGTTTTATTAGTCGTATCTTGGTTTTTTGTTAATAATGTACTGATGTAAGCTCGCGTCGTAGAGGGATGACCCTGGTTACTCATTCTAGCATTAATTCTCCTATTTAAGTATAGGTTAGCCTGTTAATGATGAGGGAGTCATAAAGTTTTGGTATTTTTAAGCTTGGAGCTTTAACGCACTCTTTGTTGATGGCTGCTTGAAGGCCCACAGTAATTTTTTCTACAAAATATTTATCCGCTCGTAGAGATTGTATTCTTTTTTAAAGGAGCTGTACCTCCTTTAAATAGCCCTTAATTCGCTTCATTAGGGTTTGTGAGTTTTCCTTGGAGAAGAATTAAGAGTGAACTAAGATTCGTTTCACAGGCAACCAGCTATCACCCAGCTCGGTTGGCTTTTCACCTCTACTAGTAAGTCATCCCACTCTTTTGCGACAGAGACGGGTTCGCTCAATATTAGCTGCTCACAAGTAGCTCGCTTGGGTTTCGGGGTGGCAAACTTCAATTCATTTTGCTTGGTTTTTCTTGCTAGACCATGATGCAAAAGGTACAAGGGTTGATCTTTGCTGTTTATAGCTTAGTTTATTTCACTATTATTTCATCTTTCCCTTACGGTACGTAATCTCTATCGCGCCAATGGTTGTCTTTTCTATCGCCTATACTAAGACTAGTAAATGCTTTAGTTTGGTGTATGGGGAGTAGCTTTGTTATTCCAGGTCAATGCAATTGGGCTAGAGTTTGGCATCAAGACGATCTGGTATTATCAGATATCTTTCAGGTGTAAGCTGAATGCTTTTTTTAAAGCTACGTCTTGGTGATCTAAGTGCACCTTCCGGTACACTTACCTTGTTACGACTTGCCTCCTCTTTAGCTTGATAGCGTATTAGTGTATTAAAGATTGGTCGCTTGTGAGGAGGGTGACGGGCGGTATGTACGTGCTCCAGAGCCGGCTTAAAGAGGGCTTGATTATCCCACTTTACTGCTAAATCCGCCTTCGAGAGGCCATTTCAGACCTCTTTGCCGTAATGTTCTAGCTTAGAAAATGTAGCCCATTGCTCCCATTCCATAGGCTATACCTTGACCTGTCTTGCTAGTGGGTTAGACTATTGCGCTCACTGTTAGGCCTTCAGAGAGGGTGGGCTGGCGACGGCGGTATATAGGCTGATTTTGCAAGAAATGGTCAGGTAAATCGTGGATCATCGATTACAGAACAGGCTCCTCTAGGTGGGTTTGGAGCACCGCCAAAGTCCTTAGAGTTTTAAGCGTTTGTGCTCGTAGTTCTCGGGCGGATGCTTAGGTAAGATGAAGCATCAATATTTAGGGCCAGGCATAGTGGGGTATCTAATCCCAGTTTGGGCCCTGGCTTTCGTGGATTTCAATTAATCGTCAGTCTAAGATCTCTTTCGGCAGTTGGTCTTATGGGCATCTTAGGCTTGTTACGGCTCAGTTGCTTTTTGATCTTAGTTACTTTGATAACATGTTACCACCCTTTACGCCGTTATAAAGTTGATTTGGGTCTCCTGTATAACCGCGGTGGCTGGCACAGGATTTACCGACCCTTAAGTTGCTATGACTAAGTCGAGTTTACACTCATTGCTTAATGTTAACTACTGCTGAGAACCCGTGGGGGCGTGGCAAGTGCAAGGCGTCTTGGGCTACAATTGATGTGTGCCTGATACCCGCTCCTATCGACTTGGTTAAAGGGTGCCTAGGGCATTTACACTGGAGTGCGGATACTTGCATGTATAAGTCTAGCAAAAACCAACAGTAAGGTTAGGACTAAGTCTTTTGTCCATGGGTGTTTGTGGCAGCCATCTTGACATCTTCAGTGTCATGCTTTGTTTAAGCTACATGGAC